ATACCAACAAACAAAAAGGCGAAAGTTTCAACAACGAGTTTCTAAATCGAATTCAAGTTCTAGACAAAGAATATATTGTTTTGAATATACTCGATACAAGGACTCGATTATGTAATGACGAGTCTACCAAAGAATACTTATCTAAAAGGTATGATCCTTTGTTGAACGGATCATATCGGAAAACAATCTATAAAAACCCTTCACCTCCAATCCTAAAAAAAACTTCGAAAGAAAAGTTCATAGAGAAATTGGAGATAAATCGGATTCACGGTATTCTTATTCCCGATACGGATTACCACGAATTTGAACAGAAAAAAAATAGATTTGATAGAAAATCATTATCAACAGAAATTATTGATTTCTTAAGTTTAATCAATCAATTTTTTAGAGGATTGGGATCCAATCAAAATTGGAAGGATCTTTCTTTATTTTCAGAAAGAAGAATAGATTCGGAAAAGGGAAGAAAATATTTAAACTATTTATTAACTCAAATTGGAACTGATCCTAATGAAATTAACACAAAATCAATTAGGATAAAAGAAATCAGTAAAAAAGTTCCTCGATGGTCATACAAATTAATCACCGAGTTAGAACAACAATCAGGAGAATATCCAGAAGAGGCACCAGGAGAGTATCAAATTCGTTCAAGAAAGAGTAAACGGGTAGTCATTTTTACTGCTACCAAAGAGGATACTGATCCTAATACTATGGATACTAATACGGATAATGAACCAGAGGAAGTGGCTTTGATACGGTATTCACAACAATCAGACTTTCGGCGAGGTATAATCAAAGGTTCTATGCGAGCTCAGAGACGTAAAATAGTTATTTGGGAATTGTTTCAAGCAAATGTGCATTCCCCTCTCTTTTTGGACAGAATAGAAAAATCCCCTTTTTTTTCTTTTGATATCTCCGGGTTGAGTCAATTCATTTTTGGAAATTGGGTGAGGAAAGGGGAAGCATTCAAAATTGTAGAGTATACAAAAGAGCAAACAAAAAGAGAAGAAATAAAAGAGAAGAACAAAAGAAAAGAGAAAGTTCGAATAGAGATAGCAGAGGCCTGGGACACCATTCCATTTGCGCAAATAATAAGAGGGTACATGTTATTAAGTCAATCCATTTTTAGAAAATCTATTCTATTACCTTCATTGATAGTTGCAAAAAATATTGGCCGTATATTCCTATTGCAAGTTCCTGAATGGTCTGAGGATTTACAGGAATGGAATAGAGAGATGCATGTTAAATGTACCTATAATGGTGTTCCATTATCCGAAACAGAATTTCCAAAAAATTGGTTGACAGATGGTATTCAGATAAAAATCTTATTTCCTTTCTGTCTGAAACCTTGGCACAAATCGAAACTACAATCTTCTGAAGAAGATTTAATGAAAAAGAAAAAAGAAAAAGATGATTTTTGTTTTTTAACAGTTTGGGGAATGGAAACGGAACTTCCTTTTGGTTCGCCCCGAAAACGCCCTTCCTTTTTTAAACCCATTTTTAACGAACTTGAAAAAAAAATTGGAAAATTAAAAAAGAAGTATTTTCAAGTTCTAATAGTTATTAAAGAAAAAACAAAATTAATTTCAAAAGAAATAAACAAAAGGGTTATCAAATGGATTATTTTTCTAAAACAAATGATAAAAGAACTTTCAAAAGTAAATCCAATTTTATTATTTCGACTAAGAAAAGTCGAAAGAGATGAATCGAGTGAAATGAAAGAAGAAAAAGATTCAATAATCAACAATCAGATAATTCACGAATCATTTAGTGAAATTGTAGCTCCGAGTTACACAAATTCTTCATTGACCGAAAAAAAAATCAAGGATTTCACTCAGAGAAGAAGTACAATTCGAAATGAAATTGAAAGAATGACAAAAGAGAAAAACAAAGTGACTCAAAAAAGAAAAATAAATATTAGTTCTAACAAAAGAAGTTATAATACTAAACGATTCGAAAAATGGCAAATATTCAAAAGAAAAAATGCTCGATTAATTTGTAAATTACCCCTTTTTTTCAAATTTTTAATTGAAAGAATTTACACGGATCTAATTTTATCTATCATTAATATTCCGAGAATGAATACAGAACTTTTTTTTGAATCAACAAAACAAATTTTTGATAAATCTCTTTACAATAATGAAAAAAAGCAAGAAGGAATTAATAAACAAAAGACAAATCCAATTACGTTTATTTCGACTATAAAAAAGTCACTTGATATTATTAGGAATAAGCAAACAAATTCATATATGTTTTATGACTTATCCTACGTGTCACAAGCATATGTATTTTATAAATTATCACAAATTCAAGTTAGTAACTCGTCTAAATTAAAATCAGTTTTTCAATATCAAGGAATCCCTTTTTTTCTTAAGCCTGAAATAAAGGATTATTTTGAAACACAAAGAAGGGTTCATTCGAAATTAGGGGATAAGAAACTTCCAAGTTCTAAAATGAATCACTGGAAAAACTGGTTAATAGGACAGTATCAATACAATTTATCCGAGATCAGATGGTCTAGATTAATACCCCAAAAGTGGCGAAATAGAGTTAATCGGCATCGTCTAGCTAAAAAGGCAAATTTTAAAAAATTGCATTCATATGAAAAAGACCAATTAATTGATTCCAACAAAGAAAAACAATTTGAAGTATATTCATTATATAATCAAAAAGATAATTTTCAAAAAGACTCTAGATATGATCTTTTATCATATAAATTTCTTTATTATGAAAATAAAAAGGAATGCTTTTTTTATAGATCTCCGTTTCAAAGAAATAAGAACCAAGAGATTTCTTATAACATGCATAAAGCAAGCCTTTTTAATACGCTTAGTAACATTCCTATCAATAATTATCTAGGAAAGGTTGATATTATATATATCGAAAAAAAGGCCGATAGAAAATATTTTGATTGGAAAATTCTCAATTTTTATCTTAGACAAAAAGGCCATATTGACACCTGGATCACGATCGATACCAACAGCAATCAAAATCCTAAAATTCGTACTAATTATTCTCAAATAATTCCTAAAAAAGATTTTTTTTATCTTATGATGATTCCAGAAATCAATTCAACAAACTTCCACAACGTATTTTTTGATTGGATGGGAATGAATGAAAAAATGCTAAAGCGTCCCATATCGAATCTGGAACTTTGGTTCTTCCCAGAATTTGTGTTACTTTATAATGCATATAAAACGAACCCTTGGTTTATACCAACCAAATTCCTCCTTTTAAATTGGAATAGAAATGAAAACAATAGTAGTGAAAATAAAAAGATCAATGAAAACCAAAAAGGAAGGTTTTTGATGCCATCGAATAAAACTAAAAAGCATCAAAATCAAGAACAAAAAGAACCCACAACCCGAGGAGATCTTGGACCTATTCTCTCACAACAAAAAGATAGTCAAGAAAATTATGCAAAATCAGACATGAAAAAGGGGAAAAAGAAAAAACAATACAAAAGCAATACGGAAGCAGAACTAGATTTGTTCCTAAAACGTTATATGCTTTTTCAATTGAAATGGAGCGATATTTTGAATCAAAGAATGATCAATAATATCAAGGTATATTGTCTCCTACTTAGACTGATAGATCCGAGAAAAATTACTATATCCTCGATTCAAAAGAGAGAAATGAGTTTGGATATAATGCTAATTCAGAAGAATTTAACTCTTACAGAATTAATGAAAAAGGGAATATTGATTATAGAACCCATTCGTCTGTCTGGAAAAAACGATGGACAATTAATTATGTATCAAACCATAGGTATTTCGTTGGTTCATAAGAGTAAGCACCAAACTAATCAAAAATACCAAGAACAAAGAAATGTTTCTAAGAATGATTTTGATAAAGCTATTTCACCACATCAAAGAATAGTTGGAAATAGAAATTTGGATTTGCTTGTTCCTGAAACTATTTTATCGTTTAGACGTCGTAGAAAATTGCGAATTCAAATTTGTTTCAATTCAAAGAAGAAAAATGATGTAGATATAAATCCAGTATTTTGGAACGGAAAGAACATAAAAAGAAGCAGCCAAGTTTCGCATGACAGTAACCATCTTGATAGAGAGAAAAATCAATTAATAAAATTAAAGCTCTTTCTTTGGCCTAATTATCGATTAGAAGATTTAGCTTGCATGAACCGTTATTGGTTTGATACCAATAATGGAAGTCGTTTCAGTATGTTAAGGATACAAATGTATCCACGATTGAAAATTCGTGGATAATATACTTTTTCTATATATTATATCCTATTCTATATATCATATCCTATAACCTATATATAATATAGGTTATATGAAAGTAAAGAAATAGACAGATCACATGCCACAAATTTCATTTTAATATCCAATATGAAATGAATAATGTCTCAATTAGATCTTGAAATGAATCAACAGAACCTTCTTGATTTTAGATCTAAATTATTCGCTGTGAAAATGTACCAATGGCTTTCTATCCCTATCGAACTCCAATTTGAAATTGGATTGATTTGAATTCCAAAAATTAGGAGTTTATAAAAAAATTCGGATTAGATTATTCTATATACCACATTCGAATTAATGGCATTATTATTACTGATCAGTAAAATCCATATCTGAAAAAAGGAAGAGGGGCATTTTTTTTTATGGTAAAAAATTCATTCATTTCGGTTATCTCTCAAAAAGAAAACGAAGAAAACAGAGGGTCTGTTGAATTTCAAGTATTCAGTTTGACTACTAAGATAAAGAGACTTACTTCACATTTGGAATTGCACAAAAAAGACTTTTCGTCTCAGAGAGGTTTACGGAAAATTTTGGGAAAACGTCAACGACTGCTGGCCTATTTGTCAAAAAAGAATAGAGGACGTTATAAAGAATTAATTGGAGAGTTGGATATTCGAGAGATAAAAACTCGTTAATTTTAAGCGTGATACCATTATTTGTATTTGAGCTTAGTCGTTTTAATTTTGATGAACTTCTTTTTACTTTCAGCAATGCATGGAAGAATGACTCGGGAAAAAACTTATGATTGCACCAACTACAAGAAAAGACCTCATGATAGTCAATATGGGCCCTCACCACCCATCAATGCATGGTGTTCTTCGGCTGATCGTTACTCTCGATGGTGAAGATGTTATTGACTGTGAACCGATATTGGGTTATTTACATAGAGGGATGGAGAAAATTGCGGAAAATCGAACAATTATACAATATTTGCCTTATGTAACACGTTGGGATTATTTAGCTACTATGTTCACAGAAGCAATAACCGTAAATGGACCCGAACAGCTAGGTAATATTCAAGTACCTAAAAGGGCTAGCTATATAAGAACTATTATGTTGGAATTGAGTCGTATCGCTTCCCATTTGTTATGGCTCGGTCCTTTTATGGCAGATATTGGGGCACAGACTCCTTTCTTCTATATTTTTCGAGAACGAGAATTGATATATGACCTATTCGAAGCTGCTACCGGTATGCGCATGATGCATAATTATTTTCGTATCGGAGGAGTCGCTGCTGATCTGCCTCATGGCTGGATAGATAAATGTTTAGATTTTTGCGATTATTTTTTAACCGGGGTTGCTGAATATCAAAAGCTTATTACACGGAATCCTATTTTTTTAGAACGAGTTGAGGGCGTAGGCATTATTGGGGCAGAAGAAGCAATAAATTGGGGTTTATCGGGCCCAATGCTACGAGCTTCTGGAATACAATGGGATCTTCGTAAAGTTGATCGTTATGAGTGTTATGACGAATTTGATTGGGAGATTCAATGGCAAAAAGAGGGGGATTCATTAGCTCGGTATTTAGTACGAATCAGTGAAATGACAGAATCCATAAAAATTATCCAACAGGCTCTGGAAGGAATTCCAGGGGGACCCTATGAGAATTTAGAAATCCGACGTTTTGATACAATAAAAGACCCTGAATGGAATGATTTTGAATATCGATTTATTAGTAAAAAACCTTCTCCAGGTTTTGAATTGTCCAAGCAAGAACTTTATGTAAGAGTCGAAGCACCAAAAGGAGAACTCGGAATTTTTCTGCTAGGAGATCAGAGTGTTTTTCCTTGGAGATGGAAAATTCGACCACCGGGTTTTATCAACTTGCAAATTCTTCCTCAGTTGGTTAAAAGAATGAAATTGGCTGATATTATGACGATACTAGGTAGCATAGATATCATTATGGGAGAAGTTGATCGTTGACATGATAATTGATACAACAGAAATACAAGCTATCAATTCTTTTTCCAAATTGGAATTCTTAAAAGAAATCTATGGGATCATATGGATGCTTGTCCCTATTTTGACTCTTGTATTAGGAATCATATTAGGTGTACTAGTAATTGTTTGGTTAGAAAGAGAAATATCTGCAGGGATACAACAACGTATTGGACCCGAATACGCTGGGCCTTTGGGAATTCTTCAAGCTTTAGCAGATGGTACAAAACTACTTTTCAAAGAAAATATTCTTCCATCTAGAGGAGATACTCGTTTATTTAGTATCGGGCCATCCATAGCAGTCATATCCATTCTACTAAGTTATTCAGTAATTCCTTTTAGTTATCGCCTTATTCTATCTGATCTTAATATTGGTGTTTTTTTGTGGATCGCCGTTTCAAGTCTTGCTCCTATTGGGCTTCTTATGTCGGGATATGGATCAAATAATAAATATTCCTTTTTAGGTGGATTAAGGGCTGCAGCTCAATCAATTAGTTATGAAATACCATTAACTCTATGTGTATTATCAATATCTCTACGTGCGATTCGTTAAGAAAAAAAAATTCACCTATTTATTTTCTTTCTAGCAAGATTCTAGCAAGAAAGTTAAATGAATATCCATTTTTTTTATTCATCATTGGGGGTTGATGAACTAAAACAGATAGTTATATGAGTGAAATAAAACAACTTACCAATTTGCTGTTAAAAGAATTCAATCTCATTTCCTATGTACAAGAATTAAGTGAAGGTCAACATAACCAACCGCAACTCTTTACCCCAAGATTGGTTGATTAATCATCATGGCTTGAAGCGGGTTCAAAAGATCAACTGTATGGGGTTTTGACTAATAGATGTATTACCCTAATGGGAGATTCACAACAATGAGTGGATGGTTAGGAAGACCAAGATACACAAAGGATTAGTAATGGAGATTCGAGAAATTATCCAACAGGATATTTTTTGATGGATTAAAGTAATTCGATTGGGGCTTTAAGTTAGTAGAAATGATTAAGAAGTATTCCCCGCGATTTCGATCCAGAGTATGTTCCTATCCACTTTTTAAGTAAATAACTATCAAGAACGAAGAAATTTTTTACTTTGAATAATAACCCTTTTTCTGAGAAAGGAGAATAGGAACGAAATAAAATAGAAAGACTAGAATTGCATTTTTTATTCAGAACTAGATTTATTTTATTGATAGAAATCAAATAAATTCTTGTTATGTAATGCAATGTCTAATTCTTTTTCGTAATCGAAAATGATAAGTTGAAATATTTATGTGATATTCCTCTAACAAGTC